TGAATCTTCTATTTACCCATTTTTATTTTCTTTGATTTTGTATGTAATGTAGCCTTATTGTTGTTTTCTTTATTATTGATAGAAATTTTCTTGTTACGATCCTACAAACCGATTGAAACCTCAGATTCGTACTAGAACCACGATGATTTATTTAATAAAACCTTCAAACTAAGCCCAAAGATTCTCTGAGTAAGAACCGTTGTATCATCACTTATTCAATCAATAAATAGAATCACTAAAAATCCAAAGAAAGGTTTATCCTTTGATCAAATATAGATAAAGAGTTTGAAAGAAGAAAAATGTTTCAATTTATACCTTCTAACTCTTTGAAATTTTTTGGAGTCCGATCACGAGATCTGAATATTCAGTATGAATCATAGTTCTAATACTTCGTAATCTATTTCATACATTCCGTGCTACAGATACTATAATAAATACCTGACGAGGTATAAAAGCATCTCTATCAAGACGACAGATCCACTCTCTGTACTATCATATAGGATCAATTCTAACAAGTCGCACACTCATATTCCAGAAATACAGAAATAAATAAATTTCACGATCGAACTCTGAAAATAGACTAGAATAAAAAATCCGAGAGAAAAATGCTTCATTTTGTATTCAAAAGCTAGGCCTTATTGTTTCTTATAAATCTAATTCATTGAAATTCCATCTAGTAAAATGGAAGAATTATAAATCTCCAAAATAATAGATAGGAATACTGCAAATAGAGCCATTGCGATACCCATTAGAGGAGTGGTTCCCCATCCCGGAGCTACTTTACCATATTCGGAATTCAATGGTTTCAATAAATCCCCTACAACAGTTCGTCTTGGACCAGATCGAGAACCACCCTCCACGCTTTGTGTAGCCATAAATTGAATCCTATTTGTATTAATTGAGATCTGTTGACTTTGTATACCATTCCGTTGTAAATAAATGATCTTATCATAGATCCACTGTGGTCTTGAAATTATATAATAATGGAAACAGCAACCCTAGTCGCCATCTCTATATCTGGTTTACTTGTAAGTTTTACTGGGTATGCTTTATATACTGCTTTTGGGCAACCCTCTCAACAACTAAGAGATCCATTCGAGGAACACGGGGACTAAAAGAGCCTCCCAATATTGGGAGGCTCTTTACCTCTTTATTTCAATTAAGATATCAAAAAATCATTTTACCTTTTTAGTTTGAATTTTCGGCGGTTCTCGAAAAAAAATAGCGAAAAAAATTATTCCTAAAGTTGAGACTAAAAGGAATGTATAAACCAATGCTTCCATAAATTCAATTGTGGTTTACAATTATAGCTTTCATACCTGTTTATTTTGGAGCGTCTCCCGGATAAAAAAAGACCAAAATTCAAAGAAAAGGTGGTGATTCAAATTAAGATATCTACATACCCTATGGAAAATTACAAAACTAAAATAGAGGCGAAAACTAAGAGATCAAATATTATATCAGACTACTTGTCTTTTTGTAGTTGGATCTCCAAGTTTTTGGAATGCTCCAAATTCCACTTGAGCATCTAAATCTGGATCAATCCCAGCAAAAACATCCCTGAACAAAGTTCGAGCACCATGCCAAATGTGTCCGAAGAAAAAGAGCAGAGCGAACGAAGCATGTCCAAAAGTAAACCAACCCCTTGGACTACTACGAAAAACACCATCGGATTTCAAAGTAGCACGATCTAATTCAAAAATTTCGCCTAATTGAGCACGTCTAGCATATTTTTTGACAGTAGCAGGATCACTATAACTGACTCCATTTAGTTCACCACCATAGAACTCAACAGTTACACCTACTTGTTCGACACTATACTTCGACTCTGCCCTTCGAAAAGGAACATCGGCTCTAACAATCCCATCTCCGTCTACCAAAACAACTGGAAATGTTTCAAAAAAAGTAGGCATACGGCGTACAAAAAGTTCACGCCCTTCTTTATCTCTAAAGATAGGATGTCCTAACCATCCAACAGCTATTCCATCCCCGTTGTCCATCGAACCTGCTCTGAACAATCCACCTTTTGCAGGATTATTGCCAATGTAATCATAAAAAGTTAATTTTTCGGGAATTTTAGACCAAGCTTCGGATAAATTTTGCTTTTCGGCTAGCCCGGCACTAACTCTTCGATATATTTCTTGCTGGAAGTATCCTTGATCCCATTGATAACGAGTGGGACCAAATAATTCAATCGGGGTAGTTGCTGAACCATACCACATAGTTCCAGCAACAACAAACGCTGCAAAAAAGACAGCAGCGATACTACTGGAAAGGACAGTTTCAATATTTCCCATACGTAATCCTTTGTATAAACGTTGGGGCGGACGGACGCTAAGATGAAATAGGCCCGCCAATATGCCCAATGTACCCGCTGCAATATGATGAGAAGCTATTCCTCCCGGAACAAAGGGATCAAAACCTTCCACACCCCATGCTGGACTTACTGGTTGTACCTTTCCAGTTAATCCATAAGGATCGGAGACCCATATTCCAGGACCATACAATCCGGTTACATGAAAAGCGCCAAACCCAAAGCAAGCTACCCCTGAGAGAAATAAATGAATTCCAAAGATCTTGGGCAAATCCAAAGATGGTTTTCCTGTACGCTCATCAAAAAATATTTCTAGATCCCAATACACCCAATGCCAAATAGCTGCTAAGAAACACAAGCCAGAAAACACAATATGCGCCCCAGCCACACCTTCATAACTCCAAATACCCGGATTGCTTATAGTTACTCCTGTGATATTCCAACCACCCCACGAATTGGTTATTCCTAAACGAGTCATGAACGGTATAACGAACATACCTTGTCTCCACATCGGATCAAGAACGGGGTCAGAGGGATCAAAAACTGCTAATTCATATAGAGCCATCGAACCAGCCCAACCAGCAACCAACGCTGTATGCATTATATGGACAGACAGCAAACGACCGGGATCATTCAATACGACGGTATGAACACGATACCAAGGCAAACCCATGGAAATACCCCTTTATTCACGAAAAATAAACACTATGTAACTTTATTGCACTGGAAAAACTATGTTATGGATCTCCCTTTTTAAGTGGAGAAAGAATTACTATTTTTTTTTTTTTTAGTATTTTAGTAATAATATAACAATTCTGTTTGTAGGAACAAAAAAAAGAGAAGCAAATCTATTTTATACCCGATAAGTACCAATACGCAACGGGTAGCTGACTCCATTTTCTATGAACGAACACATAGAAATTTGTTCATCATTCAAAGGACTTATTCGTAATAATTTGACTCTATTCGATTTGTCTTCCTTAATATTTTATATATTTCTTTTTTCTATTTTTATCAAATTTTTCGAAATTCTAAATAGAAATTCTAATAGAAATCCACGTATAAAATATTACAAAATATTACGAAAATATTAGTAAATTATAAAGGTCAATATTCTTAAAACAAAAAATTCATTCTTACGTTTTCATCTCAAAGTGAAATAGAGTACTTAATCTTTTTTCTTTCATTTAATGCCTATTGGTGTCCCAAAAGTCCCTTTTCGACATCCTGGAGAAGACGATTCACTTTGGATTGACTTATAGTGCGACTTGTCAGATATATTGGGTCATACGGAATTCCCCCGTTCTCTCACCCGATTGAGATATCCCTCTGTTTCGCCCAAGAAAGATTGATTAAATCATCAAAAATTTGAAGCGTGAAGTGCAATCAAGTTCAATTAAATCTATGCTTTTGAGGTACTCAAATTAATATTATCAATTAGAATACTTTATGGTTGCCTTGTTTAGACCAACAAAATGAAATATCCAGACTCCGTTTAGCAAATCCAATTGGTAATATATCTATTATCATTACTACTTGTATCATATTCTATATTAGAAATTTTTTCTAAATTTTGATTCGAACTGAAAATCATATTCAATCGAATAAAATAATATAATAAATACGTCAAATATTTGACAGAAACGTTAAATGAATTAAAAAAAACGAAGTTGTAACAAAAAGACGCGGTATTAGAGCATTTGCCCTATATGTGCAAATAAAAATCGGGCAGATCTTTACTCGGAGTAGAGCACAAACCTAAAAGAATTGAAGAAGCCCACTCAGGAACAAGAGAATGCCATCGTGATTTGAATTCAATCACGATGAACGAATACATCAATAAGAAGTTAATTTGATAAGTTTAATTAATTTTTTTGTAAGTAAACGCGTCAAAACTCATCTTTCTTAAAAAATAGAAGAAAAGACCCCGCATTCAAAATAAAGATTCAAAATAAAGGTTAACAAAGTACTCACTATCAAAAAAAAGCAGGGCTAGAATCTAAACATTGATTCTTTTTTTTATTTTCGTTATTTTTGGTGAACCGTATGCATCAAAAGGTGCATGTACGGTTTCTAGAGGATAGAATTTTATCCTAATCAACCGACTTTATCGAGAAAGGTTACTTTTTTTAGGTCAAGGTGTTGATAGTGAGATCTCGAATCAACTTATTGGTCTTATGGTATATCTGAGTATAGAGAGCGAGACCAAAGATTTGTATTTGTTTATAAACTCTCCTGGCGGATGGGTAATACCCGGAGTAGCTATTTATGATACTATGCAATTTGTGCGACCAGATGTACAAACAATATGCATGGGATTAGCTGCTTCAATGGGATCTTTTATTCTGGTCGGAGGAAAAATTACCAAACGTTTAGCATTCCCTCATGCTTGGCGCCAATGGGTTTTTATTTGAAAGAAAAAAAACTATGCCTTCGCCATATGAAATATAAATATTAAGTAATAATAGCATGGCATTTCGAATTCGATATAGATATAAGAAATTTTTTTTAAACATTAGATTATGTATCGAAAGAGTCGTATGGGATATTAAGGGCCTTTCTGATTTTATTCTATCAGGAACCTCTTTCAGCGTCACAAACATTTTTGTTTTCGCACCGGAGGGCTCTTAACACTATTTATGTTATGAAAGAGTACAAAAAAAAGGTTCTATTATTATTTAATATAATATTATTATTTTTTTTTTTCAACTAAAAAAAAAAAAAGAAACTTTGGGATTGCTAAATCACTGATAAAATAAAGCAACGGGACCACCATAGTATTTTTGCTTTTTACCTCTTCCCAAGGAAAGGGTGGTTATTGGAGCATTTACTGATTTAAGCCTAGATTTTTTTCGATGAAAGGTAAAATAAAAGTGAATTCTAGTGTGAAGCCGTATGCAATGTACAAACAATAACAATGCCTGTACGGTTGTTCAATTCTATCGTCTTTTCTTATTCTTTTTTATCTCTTCCCGGACCCTTCTTATTTATTATATTTCTATTATTTATTATAATATTTATATTATGAGAGCTAGACTAAACCTTTTTTTCTTATATGATCAGGGTAATGATTCATCAACCTATTGCTGGTTTTTATCAGGCACAAATAGCAGAATTTGTCCTGGAAGCAGAAGAACTGCTGAAACTGCGTGAAATCATCACAAGGATTTATGCACAAAGAACGGGAAAACCCTTATGGGTTGTATCCGAAGACATGGAAAGAGATGTTTTTATGTCAGCAACAGAAGCCCAAGCTCATGGAATTGTTGATCTTATAGCAGTTGCATAAGAAATAGAAAAAATTTCATGCAAATCGCGATTTGATATTTTTTTTTACCGAAATTTCGATTTAATATTCTATTAATTTAATATTCTATTATTTAATATAGAAAAAATTCAGAATCATACGGTTACGATCGATCTAAACCAGCCCATTATGCATACGATTCAAAATGCCAACTATTAAACAACTTATTAGAAACACACGACAGCCAATTAGAAACGTTACCAAATCCCCCGCTCTTGGGGGATGTCCTCAGCGCCGAGGAACATGTACTAGGGTGTATGTGCGACTTGTTTAGATCATGAGCTTGGACAAAAGAGACAAAAGAAAGAAAAAATTTTTCCACTATCTGTGTCAGTACGGATGAATAGGATAGAATAGAAGAATGCCTTTCATTATCTAAAAAAAAAGATCTATCACATTCGTCTATTGTGTATCAAATTTATGGTTTCATTGGTGCAAATTCAATCACCTCAATTTTCAATTTAAAACAAGAAAGAATTTCCCATTGGTAACAAATGATTATCCATTAAGCAGGGAAAATCTTATTAAAAGTTAACAGGCTGAAAATTTATGCCCCTACTCTTGCAAGAACGGACTAAGAGGGTCAACGAATTAGCTAATCCTCATAATTAAATACCGTTACTATAATAGATAGATTTCCTTGTGAAAGACCTATTACTGGAGAATTCATAGGTAGAGCAAAAGAATGTGAACTGTACACGTTAACAATAGCATTGATTCAATGATTAAATGCAGGAGGGGCTCCGGTGTATAGAGAAGACCTCACCGTTTAAGAAAAGTAACCATAGAAACTATGGAACCCACTATTTATCTATTTCTATTTACTGCTTATTTATTATATTTTTGTTTGTGTTTGAGACCTAATATCAATACAGTTTCTTATTCTTATTTCGAGACGAAATGTCTCCAAAAAAAAAAGAAAAAATCGTGGTTGGGAAGGTTATAGTAGCAAAAGCCGTTGGAATTATTATTTTATACATTGGAAAAATCCGTTTTGTTATTATAGAAAAGGGGAAAAAGAATAACTGAAAGAAAAGAAAGCAATTAGTTATTCATCAAAGTTTCGTGTACTCAATGACCAGAATTAGACGAGGATATATAGCCCGTAGACGTAGAACAAAAATTCGTTTATTCGTATCAAGCTTTCGCGGGGCTCATTCAAGACTTACTCGAAGTATTACTCAACAAAAAATAAGAGCTTTGGTTTCGGCCCATCGGGATAGAGATAGACAGAAAAGAACTTTTCGTCGTTTGTGGGTCACTCGGATAAATGCAATAATTCGCGAAAACAGGGTATCTTATAGTTATAGCAGATTAATAAATAATCTGTACAAGAGACAATTGCTTCTTAATCGTAAAATACTTGCACAAATAGCTATATTAAATAGGAATTGTCTTTATACGATTTCCAATGACATTAGAAAATAAGGAAATTGTAAGGAATCCATAGAATTTTTTACATGGAATTTCTTGAAAAGAAATTCCGGGAAGATAGAATAGAAACTCGTACGATAAAATATGATGATAATATGATCAAGTAAAGTAGTCAAACTAAACAAAACATTCAATAAAAAAAACGTTTCTTCTCCCCCAATTCGTTTTTTTTTCTTACGACACGAAAATCAAATTTGGATTTTCATTTTTTTTTTTTGAACAAAACATCAATCTATGGTTCAATTCGAATTGGAATTGTGATCCCATTTCAATTTGAGTAAGCCTATTTTGCTTGCTGGTTCTAAGATCAGTAGTTAGAGTGACCAACTCGCTTTTTTTCAAATTGTTTTTCATTATTAAGAAAAGGTAACAAAGATAAAATACGAGCTTGTTTTATAGCAATAGTAATTAATCGTTGTTGTTTTAAACTCAATCTATTCACCCGTCTAGATAATATTTTTCCTTGTTCACTAATAAATCGACTAATTAAACTCATGTTTCTATAATCAATTCGATCCCCCGATTGGATCGGGGGCAAACGCTTACGAAAAGATCGCTTGGACTTAGGGAAAAGTCGTTTGGATTTATCCATGGTTTGTTTATTCCTTATTTCAAAAATCCTATTTCGTTCAATTGGATCAAAAATGATTTCGAATTCAGAAATAGGATTTGTTTTTTTTTTATTTAATTTATATTTTATATATATATATTTAATTATATATTGAATATTTATTATTTAATATTTTTTTTTTAATTATATTAAATTTTAATTAAATAATTAATATTTAATTATTTTCATTTTTATTATTTTATTTTTATTATTCTAATTATATATTTCTAATTATATATTTCTATTAATATAATAATATTCTATTTAATAGAATATTTTAATTAATAGAATATATTCCTATTCAATAGAATATATTTCTCTATTTATTTAAAATATTTATTTAAAATCTAGTTATTTCTATTTATCTATATATTCTATTTATCTATATATAGAAATAGATATAATTCGAATTTCGAATATATATTAGCGTAATATATTATAGGATAATATATTCTATGCATAATATATTTATTATATTATTATATTATAGGATAATATATTCTATGCATAATATATTTATTATATTATTATATTATAGTAAGATAATATATATTCGATAAGATTCTATAGTATTCTTTCTATACTATATTATTCTATACTTAATATCTTCTTTATATCATTGTCATCTTCCTTGAAAAGGTGACACGCAAGCGATAGATTCCATCTATTTCTTTATCTCCCCGTGAATTGTATGTTTGTAACAATAGGGACAGAATTTTCTCAATTCCAATCGACTGGGCGTATTGTGTCGATTCTTTTGCGTAATATATCTCGAAATGCCTGTTGATTTCTTATTAACACTCTTTCGAACACAACCGGTACATTCTAAAATAATCCTTACTCGAACATCTTTCCCCTTGGCCATAAACCTCCTTGGGATTTTGGGATTTTTTATTCATTCAACTCTTCTATTTTCCGATCTGAAGGAACGAAGAAAGGAAGGAAAAAGAAGTGAAGTTGCTAACTCGAAATCCAAATTATCAAAAATTTCATTGCAACTAATATAGTTCTAATTATATTAATAATAAGTAATACAAAGATTTGAAACTCTATCTCAATTAGAAGTTTCGATGAGAATCACAGTAATTCATTTAAGCGTCTTGTAGAATACTGTTACACTAACTACATTTCTAACTACCTTCTCTTAATTTTAATTTAATTGAAGTTACTTTCACTGGAAGCGCGGACCCCGAGTTCCGAGTTTTACTGAAGTTGAATCCACTTTTTTTTCTTTTCTAACTTATTCAAATTAAATAAAAAAAAGAGGAGGGGGGTAGTAATCACAGATATTTAATTGTATCTCTAATCTTCTTCACCCTCTCCCCCACGCGTTGATAACTAGAATGAAAAAAAAGGCAATGTCAATCCATCGGGGAAAAAACGATTGATCTCTATCAATAGGCCTGCTAAAGACGCAAACCATAGAGTACTTATTAACGGTGCCACGGATAGATATGTTTTTAGATCTCGCATTTTGAATCCTCCTTCTTTATTGTTTCTTTATTGTAATGTAATAACTACTCTTTATTTTATTCTAATACATAATTCTAATAGATACAGAATCCGATTCTATGTAATTCAAGGCAACTTGCATTTCTTTTGTACACGGAATCTCTAATTCAAATTAAAATAAAATGTACAACAATTTCATAGATAAGATTTTCCTTTTCTTAAAAATAAAAAAGAAAGCGCCGCCCTTTTTTTTTCTCGAGCATTAACGAAATTTGCGTAAGTTTCTTATTATATAATATATGATATGAGATCAAAAAGAAAAAATGATAATGGATATCAAAATGAAATAACGTATGTGGAAAACAAAACAGGTATTCTTTACAATAACATTATAAATGAATTACAAAGGGATGTAGCGCAGCTTGGTAGCGCGTTTGTTTTGGGTACAAAATGTCACGGGTTCAAATCCTGTCATCCCTATCGATTACTTCGTCTCTGAGCAATAACAAAGGATCAATTGAGATTAATTAAAATTGAAAATGGGACATACTCTCAATTTTTAATATATATCATATTCTCTATATATAGTATAAGCATTCAAAATCGAGTAGAGGTAAAAAAAAAAAGACTCTTTTTTCCTTACAGTCTCCTTTTTTGTGATTGAGACAAGAAAGCGCTCTTAGTTCAGTTCGGTAGAACGTGGGTCTCCAAAACCCAATGTCGTAGGTTCAAATCCTACAGAGCGTGATTCTCTTTTTGGTTTGTTAGTTCAAAATTTATACGGAAAAATAGAAGAGCACTCTGAATTTGACCTCCTCCTTTCTTTAATCCGAAGAAGGTCAAAAAAAGCACGGTGTTAATTAATATTAATCAAAGGTCCAAC